GCGCCTGTTTGAAGTGGCGAAGGCCTATGCTAAAGTAAGAAAGAAAGTACGTTAAGGTTACGAAGTCACTTAGTCGAACTATAAAGAAAGGGAGGCTAAGGTTACGAAGTAAGGTCGGCTGGTTAAGGAAAGCTCAGGTTATGAAATCGCTTAGCCGTTAATTAATTAAGTAGTAGTGAGGCGTCGGTACGGAGTTGCGTCAGCTGTAGATATAGACTAGGCTAAGGGACGGACTTCATCTCTTCTATTCTCTTCACTTACACCTTACACTTCCGCTGAGTCTAACGAGGCTCAGGTGCGGAGCCTTCCACTGTGGACCGAGACTACACAAAGGTAGAACACCATAGAAACTTCGCTGACTTTATCATAAACCTCGATTTCGCTACGCTCAATAAGAACCCGGAATAGCGGAAATAGGTTCGTGTTCCGCTTCAAAAGTAAGTCGTCTTTGCCCAAGTGTGAACCGCAGACGACTCTCCAGCGGTTCCGTTCCTTCTTACTTTACTTCTGGATCAACCCAACCCGAATGGGAAGAAGAGGATCAGCCAAACAGCAGGCAGCTCCACTTTGTACATTTGCTGAGGCAGACCAATCCGGCATTTTTAAAAAGGGAAGGGAACTTCTCACCGAAGGAGGCGGTAGGAATGAAGGAGGCGGGAAGCTACCGCTTCTGGAATGCAAGCTTATCCTTGACTTTTTTTTAGAGCGTACCGCTATAATAAATAAAGCTTTATGGATGAAGTAATCGGAGTGACAAATGGTTACGGTTGCGGAAACCGGAGAAAAAGTCGGTTACCTTTTGAATCAAAATAGCGACGAGCCGAGTACTACGACTACAGGGGAGGGGGGGAAGCAAAGCTTCGTAGACAGCTTCGCTTCCTCGTCGCTTCTTTCTGGCGACTAGCTTCTCAAGTGGGTGGCTTGGTAAGCAAGCTACCTTCAGCATCGGTAAAATCCCTATCAATAATAGGCCGGAATGGTGGGGAAGGAGGCCCCCCTACTTCAATGGAAAGGGGGGAATCACCGTTTCACAGCCGCTCCTCTACAACTACCTTTCGCCCAACATGATCACGAACGAAGACAGAGAATTGCGTAGATAGAAGGACGAAACGAACCAACCCACTTGTCCTGATCGGAACGATTGAAGAAAGAAAGATAATGGTGGCCCCTTTCGCCCAGGGGGCATCGTCGGAGAACAATGTCGGGGACAGGGTGAGAACCTTCCGTCGGTACGCCCTTTAAGTGTTGGTTCTTCCATATTTAGATATGGCCAGATAGAAGAGATCTATATCTTTCTATCGATAGATAGATATATTGAGAAATGGATATTGATCTGGTTTCAAGATCTATGAACAAGAGATCCCTAAATATCCATTTGAAAAAAGAGATGAATAGATAGGGCGGAGCCAGCTGAAGGAAGGAGCTAAGATTCACCTGCAATCTTTCTAAAGCAACAAGCGAGAAACTTTACTTTGAGAAAGAAGCGCCTTCTATTATAATGTAAAGGCGCCTTAGCCTATCTATAGTAAGGGGCCTTTTCTTGCTCGTTAGCGCCCCCGCAATAATAAAATTAAAGTTTCTCCTTACTCTTTAAAGTAAGCAAGTAAACTTTAATTTGAAAACCTTACTAATAGAAAGGGGAAAGATGCGCTCAAGCATGCGAAGAAAGCTCTTCGAGCTTCCCTTATATTATAGAAAGGTTTGTTTTGTAGAAAGGGACTTCTAAAAATATCGCATAAAATAAATAAAATAAGTAGGGGCTTCAAAGCTTGTTGTAGTTTAGGGGTGCGCAGGTTTGGAACCCTATACAGGGGGCTAGCGCGCAATGGCTTTCTCTGAAAGGGGCTCGCTTCTTCAAGCTACGCTTGCTGCTTTTCATTTTGTTAGGAGTAGGTGCTTGCTGCTCGTCAAAGCCGTAGCTTGCTGTCTACTAAACGAGCCTTCACTGCCCGCCCGGCCCCTATCTTTAATCTTAAGTAAAGTTAAGTAAAATCAATGAAGTGAACAGCCCAACCTCTTTGTTTGAAGCTTTGCCAGGAAGCTTCTACTTGTTGAAGCTTTGCTTCCCCTAATTCCAAAACACAACAATAGACTTGCAACTATAGTATAGGAAAAGCTTATATTTGATAGCGGTCATATGGGGGAAAGGATCCGATCGTAGATAGAGACTTAAACCTGTGTGGGGGTAGGGGCGGATGTAGCCAAGTGGATCAAGGCAGTGGATTGTGAATCCACCACGCGCGGGTTCAATCCCCGTCGTTCGCCCATCAATAAATGGACCATTTGTTACGGAAAAACCTAAAAAGAATTTTTTCTGCAAGTCATCTCGAGGCTTTCAAACGCATCCAAGCAATTGGTATGGTATCCGATTGATAAAAACCATAGATTCGCGTCGCCTACTTGCTGAAAGCACAAATAGAATTGCCGATCATTCATTGTATGAAGTTTTTAAGACCTCACTAATCGGCCTTACACTTTTAAGTTCATAATGAATGAAATGACCCAGATAAAATCTCCCCTCCTTTTTACTAAACCACGGGGAGCCCCGGAGTAGTTTACCGGGCAAATTTAGTTGTCGTGACGATACCTTTCTTATTTCTTAGTGGAAGATCGGAAAAGATTTCTCTTCATCACGAGACCGATCGGATCCGCCGTAGACACCCGGGGGACCCCCACAAGGCAGGCTAAAAGAGTAAGAGGACAACAAGCAAAGAGTTATGCTTTCGTTTCTTTGCTTTGTTGAAATTGAAATAAAGTTCTTTTAAAAGGGTGTAGGTATAATGCACGCAGGCCAAGTCAAGAAAGGGACTTCCTTGCTTTTCTTTCATAGTAGTCTTAATGACTAGTAGTTTGAAGCCTTAAGAAACCGGTTTTTTTTGGCACTCGGTTCCTTCGTCTTAAGTCAAGTTCAGTTTACTTTTTAGATTCGGAACTCTTAGTCGAGCTGATGGCGAGATCTTTTTTTTGTTCGGGGTTCAAGAGAAAAGAGAGGAACCACCACCCAATGGTGCTTTTACGAAAGCACGGTCACCGGTGGCCCTCCACCTTCTCGACACTATCGAACCAGAAATCCACTCTCAATCGTTCTGGAGGAATTTTTTGCGTATCCTGGACTTAAGGGCAAAAAGTGCCCTATCCGCGGGGGGCAGCGCCAGTTGTTTGTTTTCAAGTCAAGCCCCGTATCCCTATCTCTTTTTAGGTTGGCATAACAAAGAAAGAGAGTGCCAAGAAACAACACATACCCCTCACTTTTTGAAGGTTCGGGATCGTCGGGGAGCCCCTATAGACGTAAAGACTTGACTTCACTGAACCGGCACTACTATTTGTCGGCTCCTACCACTCGTCCCTCGTCTGCTCGTCGAGTGCGTCCCTGGCCCTTGCTCGTCTCTAGTAACCGATCGAGTTTCTTCGCCCCTCTCCCGCTTTTTGATTAGGGCGAGTCACTCAAGTCCCTCTTTTACGAAAATCCCGGGGTTTATGCGTTTTTCGGAAACTAAAGTAAGTCGCTCGTCAAGCTAAAAACAGAGGAGTTCCCTCACTACGAAAGGTGCCCCGTGGATGGACGAGTTCCTAAACTAAGTAAAGTTTCTCGCTTGTTGGGTTCCAAACCTCGCACGTATATGGGTCAGTCTCCTATCCTTGCCGCTGTTGACCTCTCTCCTGTCCAGCCACAGAGCAGTTCGCAGAAGGATCTTTCTCAGGACTACCGTCCTGCCTCAGTCTCCTCTCGTCTCCTTTCTTTCATTCAGCGACTGGGTGCGCGCTTCGCCATGAAAGATCTTGGTGATCTTCATTTCTTCTTGGGAATCGAAGCCAAACGTACATCGACTGTTCTAGTCTTGACTCAGACTAAATACACCTTGGATCCGCTTACTCGCACTGCAAGACTCCAAGCCGTGTCCCACACCCCTTGCGTCTGGCTCAAAGCTCTCTGCATACGACGGTGCTCCTCTCTCTGATGCAACAGAATATCGTATGTTGCCGCCCTTCAGTACCTCACTCTCACCAGACCTGACATTTGCTATGCCGTCAATCAAGTTTGTCAGTTCATGCACGCTCTCACCACCGTTCATCCCCGGGCTGTAAAACGCATCTTACGGTATCAGAAGGGTTCTCTTGGCCTTGGCCTAACCATCACTCCGGGACCGTTAACCACCTTCTTTGCATTCTCCGATGCCGACTGGGCTGGCTGCCCCGATAGCAGACGGTCCACTACGGGCTTCTGCGTATTTCTCGGAAAAACCTACTGACTTGGGTTTCCAAAAAGCAACCGACTCTTTCCAGGTCCAGTGCCGAAGCAGAGTACAAGGCACTCGCCCTTACTACCTCTGAACTGTTATGGCTTTCTTACTTGCTACGCGATCTAGCGGTGCCATTTCGCTATAAATTTATCCTGCACTGTGATAAAGCTAGCGCTACACACTCGGCGGCCAATCCTGTGTTCCATGCCCGCTCTAAGCACATAGAAGTTGACTACCACTTCGTTCGCCCTTCCCTGTCTCACTGAGCCGCCTAACCCAAGTAGCCGTCGGCCGTTCTGTTCTATCATTCCATGCATGGAATGTTCCTTCCCCCCTAGTTCACCACCCCGGTGAGGAAGGAGAGTCCCACCTCTTTGAAGTGCTAATTATTCCTTAGCGTTTCACACTAAGTAAGCAAGCTACCTCTCCCTATGGTCGAGCAAGTAAACTACCTTGCAGAATGGAAAGCCTTGGATGGTCTTGAAAAAGCCTTTGAAAGCTCAACACTCGAGTGACATCATTCAGCTCATAGAGATTTCGACAAAAAGATGAGAGTAAGGCAGCTTCTATTTCCTTTTTTTTTTAAGCGGATCCGGGGTGTGATGATGTCAGGAAAGAGCCACGTCACCTAGAAGTCTGTCTACTTGATTTGATGAGTTAGGAATAAAAACCTTAGCTATACGTAAGGGTAGTTTACTTGCTTACTTTAAAGAGTAAGGAAGCAGGGTGCTTCAAGAGGATAGGATGGAATTGACCCCAGTATGCCAATCCAAGTCAGAAGACTTAGTCTCAGAGTCAGTCAAGAGTCCTTTCCATACCGAGTAGGAAGGTCAGATCGATGAGATCGCTCAGTCGCAGTAGAATTGTTTGGAGTTTCCTTGGTGGACAATAGAGAGCCAAATCAGACTCGTGAGGTCGGTGAACTAGGTGGGAAAGCGCAGGTCAGCGCTGTGGAGATAGAAAGGCTGATGGATGGATCCTTCCACTGTCTTTGAACCGAGACTAGGCAATTGAGAAGACCATAGCATAGAAAAGCCTCTCTCTCATCCACTTTGAGCTCAATAAACAGCAGCTGGGCTGGAAGAGCGTCAATCGGTGCGTCTTTCGCTTCCAAAGTCTTCGTCTTTGCCCATTTTGCACTTCTCTTCTGCATACGACTTTCCACTGGTTCCATTCCTGATGACTTCTCCGAATGAAGGAAGAAGTCAGTGGGAAAGGGCCTGAGTAAATCAGTCGTAGGTCAATCCATCCAGGAAGACCCCAGATTTGTATCCTGATTGGTTCTTGCACATGCTTGCTTTCCAACATGAGCTTCTTCTGAGCCCTCAACATGGCAAATGAAGCCAATCTTCTTGGTTGGTACGGACCAGCTCGGGGCTTGCTTTCGTAGGGTCCAAATGGCGTCCGTGTAGTGCATCATTTTCACTCACTCTCTTTTTCGGGCCCCTCTGTGAACATAGGAATTGGATGGATGACTCACTCTCTCTTGAATGAGATGTCAAACAGGTCCTCGGAGCTCCTCTCTTTTGGATGACTGATCAACACCTGGTACTGACGAGCTACCCTATGATGAAAGCACAGACCTATCTCCGGCTGACTCTCCCGGTCACCGAAACACGGATGAGGGCTTTCTTTCAGAACCTCATTCACCCCTTTCTGTAGGTCAGGATCAACAGGATTGGTTGGGTGGCTAGAAGCTGACTGATCAGCTCGAAAGAAGAACGCAACGAGAATGATCAGGAAGGGCTGGACCTCTCTTGGTTGACCGAAGGCCCTACTTCTCTTCCCGAGCTCATGGACTCTGTTCATGGAGGGTAATTAGCGAATCGACTACACGGAACAATCAAGCCCCAATTCCCCTGGATGGAAGGGAAGAATGTGGACAGATGGAACCAAAGAGGAGCTCTCCCTGCTTAGCGCAGGCTACATTTGACCCCTAGATCATGAATAAGGTGTCCCCTACACCGGACCAGAATCTCCATCCCGATTGGGAACCAAAAAAGTGATTATCAATGGCTGGTTGAGCTCAAGCTCCTGCTTCTTGGTCACCACAGGAGCAGAACCAAAGCGAGCAGGACCAGTACCCTTAGTTGTTCTATACCTTGCAGGAGAGGGGTTCAAGTACCCGTTCGGGGATTTAGTTTATTATTACCCCCCCACAAAAATAAAACTCTAACAGCTAGGTTTCGAGAGGGCTATATCTATCTCCGGAACAGGGGAGGAAGGAGTTTTATTCTTTACAGCCCTTTCCAGACCTTATGTAATTTCCTTCGGTTGGGTTAGCTTTTTGGTAGGAAAGGCGGTAGTAGAGTTGCTAGAGGTCCTTCGCGTCACTCTACTGTTAGTTTTCCAGGCAGGGATGCCCATTGTTCCCTGCTCTAACTCCTCTGATTTCCCTTTGCTTTCTTTATTACTTATCGCACGTGCCCAGCCTCAACGTCACTTCCCAAACCCTTTCCCAGATCTATGAAAGGTGAAACGTTGAAGGTCCACAACAGGTAACATAAATGAACAAGTTTCTTTTTTTTTTTCGAGCTGCTGAGGGCCGGAGCTCGTATGGATACATTACTTCATTGTTCTATGGGGCGTTGCACTAAGCACATACTCGGATAGGGTCGCGAAGTGCAAAGCCCCGGTCTTTGACAACCGTCGTAAGGACAACAAAACCTATACTTATGTGTGTTCGACACTATAACTATAGGCGGGACCAGTTGTAGGATGAGCGCCGAGTGGCGTTCTGCTCGATTAGGCGAATGCGAGTGAGGGATAAGCTTTCCCCGTTCGCTAGGAGGGAAACTCAGAAAGAGTTCGGGCAGAAATAGATGGTGAAAGCCCCTTTCTATTATATTAGTAAAGCGCGCTCCTTGCATGACTCCATATCATTCATTATTAAAGATTAAAGCGAAAGCGACAACGTGTCACCCTAACCTTTAAATCGATAAACGGGAATGCGTTACCTAATAATGAGCAATGCTGGTAACGGCAAATGGTTCCTAACCTCATAAAAATCAGAGTACGGCATATCCGACTATCCGGCAACACGCTTGGATAAGTAACGCGATGAACCGTACCTGTATCTCTAGGCGCTATGATGTCTTATTATGTGGATCATGTCTTGCTTGAGGGTTCCAAACCCCGCCCTTCTCTAATAGGGGAAAGTACAGACCGGATATACGAGCGCCATTCTTCAGATGGATCGCTGTTCGATAGTTATTGTAGCCGGGATAAGCAGGCGCGAACTTCCGTATAGCGCCCTAGTTTTTTAGTACAAGTAGCTAAGGAGGTACGACTTGCGCCAAACTTGTGAAAGAATACTTGCTGCGCACCTGCCGAACAAGGCTCCTTTCAAGTCAAACGGAAATTACCAGTTCCGGAGGGACCAACCATTGTACTTCTAGGGGAGGGTCTAACATAGCGGAAGGCCACGGCTTTTGTGAGTGTTCAGCACAATACGGTACGGTATGCCACCAGCATAAATGGGGCGCACAAGAGCCACTGGCACGAGAAAGATTTAATGCCAGCCTGGAAGTGATTCGCTAAGTCGGGTTTTCCAGCGGCCGCCTATTGTAGAATCCTGGCTGCCACTATCATGTGCGTAAAGACTTACTGTATAGGCATACCGGAAACCATTTGGCAAGTCAAGGGACCCTGAAATCCGCTCCTTAGCTATAACGTTCCAGAGTCATGCAGAACAGACACTAACCGTCCTCCAATTACTATTAATTAATTGGACCTTCAAGGAACGAGTAGAGTACAAAAACGAAAGATTCGAGTAACCCTCCGAGCTAGGGATATAAAAAAAGGCCGTAGCAAGGAGACTTTAACAGACCGGTTAAAGTAAAGCCTCCACTTTCATAGAAGAGCGTCAGTAGGACAAAACAGAAATCCCAAAACTTGCTTTCCCGGACAATGTATATTGTGAAATGGTGGCGCTATAACAAATCCAGAGTACCTTAACTTGCGGTTGCCGCACAAAGCTGGTCACCTTAACCAGTCATACCCATTTATGGAGATTCAGGATCTGAAGAGCTCAAATTAAAGCCATGAAACAAGTAGCTACTCCTACTGCAATTGGGAGCTTCTTTTAAGCCAGCCCACAATAGAATAATTCCACCTCCCCTCTACCAGAGAATCCATGAATTCCTGGCACCTGCAGTAGCTGCAGGGATGGGAAAGACAAATAACCGGCCAACTATATATGCCTTAAAGCCTGCCCTCCTCTCATCTTCCTTACTCTAACAAGTAAGCAAGTAAACTACCTTAGAATTAACGAGATCTAGAGTCTTGGATGAATCCTCTTGAAACGGGTCGATCAACCCTAGAAGACTCGATGGCTTAACAGCCCAGTGAATAACCTGATTCAGAGAGATAACCCGGTCTTTAGACACTCGCCCTACTTCTAAGGATAGATAGACAAGGTTGGGGAGTACCAGATGCGGAAGCAGTTCCAATCCCAGCTGCTGAGGTGGCGCGGTGACAGGTGGGAGCAATAACAACAGAAGCTGCGGAAGATCCTGCAGTAGTATATTCGGTTGTTTGCGGTGGAATAGATTCAAGCGTCCGGGCCAGTAGATCCAGAGCAAATAGGTGTTGACTTAGTTTCTTTTGCAGTTGATTCTAATCCCGATGTTGATCCGACGCAACTTACCGGTGATAGTCGCAGCACCAAGAGCTTTCAAGGGAGGCAGACATGTATAGAAGCTGATAGTGGCATACCTTCTGGATCGAGGGTCCCACCCGGTAAACACCATACAGGCAAAATACCAGCGGGGGGGAGGCCCTTCTCACTCAAGCTCAAGCATTTACTTTTCTAGTTAGAGACCAACGTCTTGGGGCTAACGTGGGATCCGCTCAAGGACCTACTTGGTTTAGTAGAATATCTCATGCGTTCCCCGACTGGAGAAGGTCATTTTTGGAGGATAAACTGTGGGTCGGAAGAACGGGTTTAAAAGAAATATATATATTAGCTTGATTTTTATGCAAAAAGGACAAAACGGAATTGGATTTCCACTCATAAGGAAGGAAGGTTAGATACCTTTGACAGGGTTGTATTTTTGGTTGAAATGGGATGGTGTTCAAACTCCCGAAATGCAGTCTAGACAGCGGGCCCTTCCCTTTCCGACTGGACTGACTCGGGGAAGGGTCAATCTCCTCCGGAGCATGCCGCACAGCCACTCATTCGTCCTGACTAAATAGTAGAATCTATCTCTCAGCGATTCTTTTCTCCGCAAATCACCCCTTCCCAACCAGCCCGCCCGATCCATTTTGTAAGATCGGCTAATTCAAAAGGGTTAATCTGGTCCGAAGTTGTCGGAACGAATCGTTTGCTTTATCGAACAAAGCTTTATTAGGGTAGGGTCTTGGTTGGCCCCCTATTTTCAACCATTACAGCTGGCGTCGACCAGCTTTGCGATACGGACGGACACGAAGAAGAACGCAGGCAGCGGAAATGCAAAAGAGAAGAGCAAAGATTCCCGACCCAGAGCATGTTATTGACTCAACCACAAATCTGTTGAATGAAGGTAGCTTGCTTACTCTCAGCCACTAGTTAGAAGGAAATCCCTTGACTTCGCTTATGCCCTTATGGCCCTTATGCAGTACAGAAAGCAAGTGAGGCGGGCTAAGATTCCATTCGAAGTAAGGTGACAGGATTCGATGTTGCACCATCTTCAACTCTTCTCTGGATCCGGAGTTTTTCGAGAAAAGGTCCCATCCTTCAATATCATGATTGGGTCGACCGGGCCAGATCATGAGTGAAATATCATGATCGGGTCGACCAGGCCAGATCATGAGTGAATAGAAAATCGAAAACGTACATAGCAGTTCCAGCCGAAATACTTGGAATAATTCTACCACTTCTACTAGGAGTAGCCTTTTTAGTGCTAGCTGAACGTAAAGTAATGGCTTTTGTGCAACGTCGAAAGGGTCCTGATGTAGTGGGATCGTTCGGATTGTTACAACCTCTAGCAGATGGTTTGAAATTGATTCTAAAAGAACCTATTTCACCAAGTAGTGCTAATTTCTCCCTTTTTAGAATGGCTCCAGTGACTACATTTATGTTAAGTCTGGTTGCTCGGGCCGTTGTACCTTTTGATTATGGTATGGTATTGTCAGATTCGAACATAGGGCTACTTTATTTGTTTGCCATATCTTCGCTAGGTGTTTATGGAATTATTATAGCAGGTTGGTCTAGTAATTAGGGGGCGGCCGTTCGGTCGCCTATGATACTAGGACCAATAGGTCAAAAATGGGTTTGTGCCGCAGGTGTTGAACGATCTACTCTACACAGGTGTGGGCTTACAGGGCTAGGGCTCATAAACCCTTTCTTTCATTCATCAATAGGGCCCCGGTCGGTCACTTTTACGGGCCGGGATCGATAAGTGGAAGTCATAAAAAAGAGATGCTTCTCTTCGCACCTCAGATCAAGAGGAAGGGTAGCTTGTCAAGCTGGCCTATATATATCGTTATATTAAATAATATATATAATATAAAAAAAAAAGATTCGCTGTCTTTTAACCGGCTGTTCTTCTTTGTCAACGCCTACTAAGGACCTATAGTATAGGTTCGCCTACTTGACTTATGAAAGATAATGAGAATGGGTTATTCAAAAAGGAAAAGGCGCTACTTAGCCCTACATTTTTTGAAATAAGCGGCTGAGTTAGCCTACCCTACTAATGTATTGTATAGTAGGGTATACTAGGCGAGCGAGTTAGCGAAGACGCTTAGGCTAATAGATAAGAGAGCGTCGGTGCGTAGCCTTCATTCTACTACGCTACGAAAAGGTTACGAAGTCACTTAGCTCGACGTTAGGAGAGTCAAGGGGGGAACGCCTACATAGAAGAACCGCAGTTCGCTGACTTTCTAAGGTCTAACCTTTCGCCCCCCTACTGAAAAGGGGCAAAGCCGCTTCGCACCACTGATAGACTACTTAAGATTCAATTCAAAAGGCCCTGCTTAGTTTCGCAAGCCTTTGTCATTGTCAGTCAACTAAGTGGGGCCTGAGGCCCCCTGCGAATCCGTAAATCTGAGGAGCATGCCGCAACAAAAGAATGGTCCCCTATGTATTTCATTCTTTCCGGAAGGGAAAAAAAGAAGTACCCCCATCATGGTGAACCTCTCCTTGTGATCGGGATGAGGTAGATGCCTCCCAGCCGGGGGGGCGGATCGAATCGAAGTTTCCTTAGGCAGCCACCGACCTACAGTTATCCTTAAACTTCCGTGCTTGGTGGAGAAGAAGCGAACAAAGGTACGCTCGCTTGCTGTCTTGTTCTCTGCCGCGAACTGGGATCGCTCGCCAGCTAGGTCAGATTGGAGCAACTTTTTTTTTGAGAACATATTACCCATATTCGGGGACAAGGGGCGGAACGACCTCTCGATCTACTTACTGCAGCCCAGGAATAAAAACGTCGTCTAGGCGTTCCCTGTTGCTCCGATCTCCCCTACGCCTAGGACGTTGTCTGGGCCAAGAGCCATAGTTAGTTGCTGTTTCCATTTGGTCGTTTTTCTTGTTGTTGATACCGGCAAGACCCAGCCAGACGATGTCTGCTGGTTGGTAGTGAGAAGACTCTTAGTACCTGCATACCCAAAAGGGGCGCTGATTAAAAAACAATCATTTGATTTAGTTTCTTGCTCCCCCTTAGCAGCGGGAAAGGAGTCTATCTATCTGCCTAGCTTTGGTAGATTTCCTCCAACGCAATCCACAGAAATTCCACGAATCCCTTGGTGGATAAGTCCGACGACTCAGCAGCAGTGCGGAATTGAGTTTCTCGTCTGGTGGATCTGATCTATAGTTAGGGGGCAATACATACCAAAAGGTTCGAAGAAGGAACGCGCATAAGAGTATATAACCAACCCACCCCTCTCTATAACCTATTCACATTAGTGAAGCGGCTGGATGCATAAGGGAAGTCAACCTACGAGCACGGAAGAGCGTAGTATTGCTGCCCCTCTCTAAGTAAAGGTAAAGTCTCTCCTTCAGCTAGAATGTAAGGAAATTGAAAAAAGCGCGGAAAGGGTCAAACGCGGTTGCTGGCATCGAAGAGAGCCGTCATCGACGATAAAGCGGGAGTTCGGACTTGGCGAACGAGCTCTTGCCGCGCGGGAGAGGAAAGCGGGGCAGGCAAAATAACCATTCCGGTGGTTGATAGTGGAGCAAAGGCTGGATAAAACATGGATAGGCATGTCTTATCATCCAAAAAGATGTAGAAACAGGAAGGGCGGGTCGATCCCACATCTCATAGAGAGGAGGAATACCAGGGATGATAAAGGATAACTAACTCTACAGCTCACAGGAATGGGAAAAGTCATTACACATTACTCCAGTTTTTTCATAGCTTTATTTAAGACAGAATAGGGAGTAAGGCTGAAATGGCTATAGGCTTCAATTTTTTATTTTAAACGTATGTTGATTGAACTAGATGCTGGGTGAGGGCTTAAAGACCCTATTCACATAGCGTTTCTGGACACATATTTTTCCTCGGGGCGGGCAGATTTTCCTATAAATAAATAGGGGATCCGGGCCTTTTTGGGGGGAAAAGGGGCTTTTCATCGGGTCATCCTTTTTCGTCGAATGTCCCGGGCCCGATTTAGAGAAAGAACTTTTCCTTTGCTGCAGGGCCGGGGAGAAACATTCAAGCGCAGAGATGGAGATGGCTCCGCTTCGATAGAGGATGAAGGAGAATCCGTAGGCAACTGGTCGTAAAAAGTAATACATTCATCAAGCGAAGGCGCAGATGGAAGACCGTGTAGCTAGAGGACGCCGGTTACCGAAAATATCCTTCTTGCTGTTAGGAAGTAGCTTAATTTCCTTAACTAACTGGGAGTGGAATAAGGAATAGCAGCTTAGCTTCTTTTATTGTATGTACGACTATCGAATAAGAGCTTCCTTCTTGGCTGTTTGATGTAGCTAACTGAATCTGTATGCTAGGCCAAGAGCGGAGGATCTAATATATCTTTCTTTCCTTTAGTACTGCCCTTTAACTTCCTTAAGTAACTTTCAGTTCTCTAAGGGTAGTGAAGCGATGTGACTCAACCGATAGGTTGAGGGACTCGCGTAACGTCTAATAGTTGCCTCTCTTTCAGAGCCTTCCTCTTACTGGAAGTTTATAGAAGAGAAGGAAAGAAAAGAATGTATGAGGTTGCCGTTCTTCTTTTGAAGGTTATAGCAGACGAAGACGATCAGATGCAGACGATCTTTCTTTCGTCTTCTCGTCTTTGTCTTAATCTCCCATCTAGCACTAGAACTGGGCGCATCTGACGAGCAAGGAGGAAACATCAGCAGCTGACCTAGTTCTGTGACACTAGGCAAGCAAGTAAATTCAACCTTCGAACGGTCTTCTTTATATTTATAAGAGAAGGGATGCTTCAGCCATCAAACATAGTATGCCTGACCTGGTTGAAGATTGGGTGAAGGTTCCGTGCCAAAGGAATGAATCTTCGGAAAGAAGGCATAAAGGAGTGGATGTGTAGAGGTCTTTCTTTTCTTTGCCCGTTAGAAGCCCCTTTAAGGCCTGTTACTCTGATTGAGACTGTAATGTAAAAGGTGGGAAACTACAGATTTTGATACTGGAGAGTGGCCAGCAAATAGAATAAATGAGAGCTGCTCCTAGGGTGCTTCTACTTCTTCTAGATTAGTGACTTATTTTGACCTTTTCGACAAGTTCGGGGACCAGTAGCAGCTTCGCTTTGCAACTTCTTATATGCAGAAAAGAGGTTGTCCAAGAATAGGTTGTTCTATTATCGGTTGTTCGATCCTTTGTACTCTCTCCTATATAGTCAGTCAGTGGGGAATCGTGGACAATGCCAACAAATAAAGGGCTAAGGGCGAAAGCCCGATCCAGCAATATCGCGTGAATAAGAGGCAATTTAATTGAGAGTTGCTCTTCCCCTCCTCAGTACTGGCAATTGATTCTTTGTACGAACTGGTCATCCTTTAATTTGCCTTATCCTCGGAGGGAACAAATGTTTGGTCTTAAGCATCCAAGTCAGTGTCATAAAAGAGTGGACATATAAGCAAGTAAACCCGGCCTAGGACTAAACTACCGATACAGAATAGGGGGCTTCAAGCAGCCGTACTTATATATAGATATAATATATGGAGAGATCACCCTTATTGTGATCAGTTCCCGAAGTGAGTCAATGAGCAGGAATTCCTTTTAGTGGATCCCTTCCCAAAGTCAGTACAATGCCCCTCTTATCCCTCTCCTGTCTGTGAAGAATCAAAACCTTCCCTGGAGACTGGTCCCATCTAAGGCATCTTACTTATAGTAAGTAGAAGGGGACATCTTTTTGCACAATAGATTATATTACCAAATCCGTTGGTTTACCCTACTTGGGATAAAAACCTGCGCACTATCTGCTATATAGGCATTCATTGGTGGATCTCCTCTGTATTCCCTACCCTCAGGGGAAGTCAGGACAAGGCCTTTTTTTTCCTTCTATCGTTATCGTGCTGGACTTCGAACAATTCAATTCGTTCGAGAGGCTTCCGTGCCTATCTATCAATTATTAAGTGCTTTCCTAGCCCCCCGGTTATCCCGATCGGGTTGATAAAAGGTTTCTTCTTAATTTAAGAAGGTAGCGTTAGCTAAGTTAAATTTATTGCTTATTCTCTTTTCGTAGACGCGGAATGATAATTGAGAATCATTTAACGAAACGCCGAGAATCTCGTATGTAATTAAGTTAGAAAGTTCAGGAGAGTGAGAGAAAGTACGCCCAAAACTCCCATGCCTTTCTGGAACAACCAGATTTCCGACAAGTCTTTCTGTTATAGCAAGAAGCGGAACTACAAGTGAATCTTATCCGAAATGGATCCTATCAAATATTTCACATTTTCTATGATCATCTTTATTTTAGGTATTTGGGGAATCCTCCTTAATAGACGAAATATTCTTATTATGTTAATGTCAATTGAATTAATGTTATTAGCTGTGAATTTGAACTTTTTGGTATTTTCCGTTTCTTTGGATGATATGATGGGTCAATTATTTGCTTTATTGGTTCTAACGGTGGCAGCTGCGGAATCCGCTATTGGGTTAGCCATTTTCGTTATTACTTTCCGAGTCCGCGGGACTATTGCTGTAGAATTTATTAATAGCATTCAAGGTTAAACATGACTCCTAGAGAATTACAAAGAAATTCTCTTCTCCTTTCGTTCTCTTCTTTCTTTTTTTGGTTGGCAGGGTCAGGGCCTTTCTCGCTGGGCGAGCGCATCCGATTCAAAAGTCCTTCCCGTTCAGTTTCTGCAAGGATAGAGATAAGCTTTCATAATGAGATTTACTTCCAAGAATATGCATGCCAGAAAGATGCTATTTGCTGCTATTCCATCTATTTGTGCATTAAGTTCGAAGAATATTTCAATCTATAATGAAGAAATGATAGTAGCTCTTTGTTTTATAGGCTTTATCATATTGAGTCGTAAGAGTTTAGGTAATACTTTCAAAATGACTCTCGACGGTAGAATCCAGGCTATTCAGGAAGAATCGCAGCAATTCCCCAACCCTAACGAAGTAGTACCTCCGGAATCCAATGAACAACAACGATTACTTAGGATCAGTTTGCGAATTTGTGGCACCGTAGTAGAATCATTACCAATTGCACGCTGTGCGCCTAAGTGCGAAAAGACAGTGCAAGCTTTGTTATGCCGAAACCTAAATGTTAAGCCAGCAACACTTACAAATGCCATTTCTTCCCGTCGCATCCGTCTTCAGGACGATCTAGTCACAGGGTTTCACTTCTCAGTGAGCGAAAGATTTGTCCCTGGGTGTACGTTGAAAGCTTCTATAGTAGAACTTATTCGAGAGGGCTTGGTGGTCTTAAGAATGGTTCTGGTGGGGGGTTCCCTTAGGAATAAAGAAGACAAATAGAATCAAATTCATGTTCATGCTAACAGAAGAGCGGATCCAATACCAAAAAAACGACTTCCTTCTCAGGAAGTGCATAAAGTACTTGAGGAATCTTTTGATATCATGCCCCTTTTCTATCATTGGAAGACCTTTATCGCCCTTGGCGTCACTCTATTGTTCAAAAATGGCTCGTCTCGCCGTGGCCTTCTCTGCGGGTTCGGTCAATGTGAGGAGGAACCCCCAAAAAAGGCAACGAGACCGTAGGAAGAGAGCAGTTGCTGGGGGAGGTAATAGATACGTGTTCTTTGGCGCCTTTGCTTTCCAGCTTATTAATGATGTTAAAGCTATTAGCGTGGAATGTGAGAGTGAGTCCCTTGTTAATGACTTAAAAAGAATTCATGCCTTTGATGTTTTGGTTCTTTCTGAACCTAGAATTAGTGTATCCAAAGCTTTGGACGTTGTCAAGACTTTGGGCTTTTCTGGTAGCTTCATAGTTGATGCAGTGGGTTTTTCTGGGGGTTTTTGGATTCCCTGGAACCCAGATGTGGTTGATTTATGCATTGTTGATCACACCAATCAATCGATTTCTGCTTTGGTCTCAAGCACCTCCCATAGGAAGTCGATCGTTACTGCCATCTGTGCAAGTCCTGCTTATTATGCTGTGAGGGAAGATCTTTGGCATCACCTTGATGATTTTCATGCTCATTGTGAGTATCCTTGGATGTTGGCAGGTTATGAAATAAATTAGGTAGTGTCTGATAGTGATAAAACGGGAGGCAGAGCTGTTCTTGGTGGAGACTCCGTAAGGGGTGAAAATGCCAGGAGAGCGTCTCTAAAAGGGTATCCCTCTGGAATTTCAATTGGAGAAAGGGGGCTTTGGGGCATTCTCTCCACCAACAGGAACCCTATCATCAACCAATAGGCGCAAGAAAAGCCGAGGAGCGAAGCAGCAACTGGAAAGCGGATTCCTATTATTATGGAATAACTTTTGATTCCTATCCTGGATTTGGAATCATCGTAAGGAGACGGATGGGGGCTATGTTGGGACGAGATTGAACGTATCAATATACATTTCCTTTCCGTCAACTAAAGTATGTTCCTTTCCCCCGTAAAAATGAAATGGCAATAACGGCAAGACCCCTTAAAGGCAATAACTCGTTTCGTCGATCAATAAATTCAACAAACACTGGGGTGCAGCGCAGGGCTTCCACTCAAAGAGGAAGCCCCAGCGGAACGGTCAACTAAGAGTGAACAATTAGAATTGACTAAAGAAGATAGAGGTAGCTTGCTTACTTAGTGCTTGCGCTAAGGATCGAAGAGCTTAGTGTGAAACGCTAAGGAAGAAAGAAATTTTGTATCACTTCTTTTCTATACTGATTGAAATTTCGTTGCTGTGTCAGAAGAGAAGAAGGATAGCTATACTGATTCGGTATACTCTAAAGACACCCTCGGTACCACTATTGAAGATCCCACTTAAATTCAATCTCAGTGAATTTCCATTTACTGATCCTATCTTTCGCAGAATCGACCCCCCGCTTTTTCTGTACATGAATATGTGGAGCTCAGCATGTCTGGAAGCACGGGAGAACGTTCTTTTGCTGATATTATTACCTGTATTCGATACGGGGTCATTCATAACAAACCTATACCTTCCCTATTTACTTTACTCGACGAATTAAGGGGTTTGTTTATTCGTCAGCACGGGTTTAGCTTCCTCTTCCTCTTGGATTGCGTCAACCGCTCAAGTGAAGCCAAAAGGGGAGGATTTCCGAAAGGCTCCGATCCAGTGAAAATCCGTTTAAGCTAAAAGCACCGGTTTTCTCCCGGCCAGTCAACAGCCAGTCCACAAGAGAACCCCGAAACGGTAGAAAACCCCCCTTCTACCTTTCTTTCTTTTAGAACCTTTCTCGCCTGCCGTTAAATGAAAGTTTATTTGAGTTCCCAATGGCTGGTGAAAGTTAAATAGGAGACCTCAAGTTGCCATACTTAACTAGAACCGAAGGAAGATCTCTCACACCGGCAATGGAAACTAGATGTCAACGAGCGGCACATAATTGAAATTGGACAACCTCACCCCCCAGTGAATGTAGTCGGATGGACAGATCGACTGTCGCATGATCGAGTGTGAGCGCATGATCGACTGTTAAGGTAGGACCTTCAACAAAGAGAGTTGATCAACAAATTCAGACTATTTTCTGTCAATTCGGCTGTCCTCTCATTTCTATTATAAAATAAAATGTCTTGAATCATTCGATATAAGGGCTTCACTTCGAAGAGGCATAGGAGCAATATCCCGAAACTGAAGATGGGACTGAAAGCTGCCATACGAGATTAGAGAATAGAAAGTAAGGAACTGTCTGAAAGTTTGTACCTTCAAAGCCAACTTCGTCTCTGAACTCAAGCCTTCCCTTTGACCCGTGTATCCTATCTGTAACCGAACCCGCGGGAAAGCCTACTGAAGAAGGAAAAGCAACCATATCTCCTTGGCAAACAAGACGGAACCGAAGCTATGTGCATAGTCTTACCCCTGCCCAATCTACTCAAAGGATTAGAGATCATGAACGAGAAAATATCAATGAAAGCCCGGAACTTACCCACGGGCTGACCTACGATCACCTATTCTTTTTTGAGTTTTTTCATGCAATGGGACTTTCGAGCAGAGACCATTGACTGGAGCAGATGAGAAAGCAGAAGAATCCAAGCCGATTTACACCAGGGGGTAAGGGGCAGGAAGGAGGCTGGAACCCTCTTCCATTTCTCGCTCATCCGCTCGCAGCTAAAAAGCTATCCTTTGCTTTGATCCATTACCGGTTCCGCAGGCTCAAGCTTACTTCATTTTCCATCTCTCTATTTTTCTTTCTATTCTCTCGCCCAGCTAACCAGCAAGCTCTAACCCGCCCATCTATCTTTTGATTAACCATCCTCTCCTCTACTTATTCTCCCTTAATCTTCTTCCGAACTCTCTTTCTCTTTCCAGAGATGGAGGATCTGAGAAACCAATGAGGGAACGGGAGGAAGAACAACACGGGTTTCACTGACTCACGCCCCCGATGAATGAAGGGAGTCATATTCCTTTCTATCTGGTACTTATATGCATAGCTTTCTCAGTAACTGCCCGGCAATCCGTATTTAGGGATTGGATGGAAGTGGCATCTCCCTTTCGACCGCGGTGGGGGGTTGTGATTGGCTGGAACTTGAACAGAGCTTGGGCCATGAGGACCATATGGAGGGCGTGGGCCAAGAAAACCCTGTGGGCCACGAGGAGCATGAGGCCCATAAGGCACATTAGGCACATGCAGCTGAACATGTTGGTTATGAGGCCTCTGTGCCCCATGAAGCACATTACCCTGAATTGGTGACTCACTGCTTGGTGGAGGAGCATCATCACATTGTTCACCTTCATCCTCATCAGCATTGGCATTCACTTTTTTCCCCTTGTTTTTCTTCTTATTACCCCCGTTGCCACCACCACCGCCAGCTTTAGCCGGTGCACCGCCACCTTCATTGGGTTTGACCATATTACCACCGTCCACCTTCTTACTAGTGCTACCACCTTCGTTATTGTTCTTCTTAGCAGAGTCCTGAACTTGAACAACTTCAACTTTAACCGTCTCTTTCTCATTATCACCACCAGCAGCACCGCCACCGTGGTTGCTTTCCTCGGAGCTTTCAGCCTCGCTTTGCTGCTTCTCTTTGCCTTTGTTTTTCTTTTTGTCTTTTGAATTGTTATTGTTATTAGCTTTCTGATCAGGCCACAGCTCTGCATGCTTCCCTGTCTTGGTTAATTTCTTGATCAAAATCTCTGGCTCCACATTCCCATGTACTGTCACTTTTTGCAGCCTTCACAGTGGATAGAGACCTTCAAAACCTATGTCTGTAAAACAGAGAAGAAGATGTTATAAACATGTGAAAGTTGTAATCTTTTGTGATTGGTGTTCATAAAAACCATGTTTTAAAGTTTTAATTACCTTGTATTTGAGAAGAGGTTCAGAACTCTCTTCAATTTCTTTTGGTTCTGGTTTGGCTTCAGGCTTAGCCTCAGTTGTTGCCATTGACAGAAGTAGAGAGCGAGCCTTGTTTTTTGAGAGAAAAAGGAAAAGGAGAGAGTTGGCAAATGATTGTCAACCACTGCTCTTCCTCATCCCTAATTGGAAATTCCTTCACGAAGTGCTTGGTGTCCAATATTGCTTAAGTAGCCAACTCCACCAACTCTGATTCTGGGTATCCTAGCAGCACATGCTCATACAGATAAAGCGCATCATTGCTAACATCAACTCCAGGAACTAGAGCTGCTGATGAAAGGGACTGAGGAACTATCTCTTTCTCAGGTTCAGAGACCTTAACCCCATCTGCAAGATCATGAACCGTGTACTCCAAAATCCGAGTGGTTGGGTTCACTGCGCGGCAGACAATGTGATTCCCAACAATCACATTGTTCAGTGATTTCTATACATAATCCAACAGACCTGTATCTCCAATATGTAACCGAGCTGCATCTCGCACATCTTGCCGGGTCATCCCACCATGACTGAAGTCTCTCTCTTTCTTTTCTTGCAATGCGTTCACAATCACTTCCGCTGCAAACTCTAGTCTTCTTTTAGGCCATCTGCTATCCATGTGAGTAATAACAGTAGTGAACTTCCTATAACTCACAGACTTTTCCTTCATCGGGTGCTTGATCTGGAGGGCTGCTCTGGTTGCAGGTTTTGCAGTGGATGATGAAAATGCAGCAGTAGCCATCAATGATTTCTTCTGTGCAGGAATACTAGACTTGACAGTCAGCATAAACCTAAGAAGATCCTTGATTGTGATCAACTGTGTTTCACTCAAATTTCTGTAATGACGAACTATTTGCTTCAGTTCTTCACACTGGTCCGTATCACTAAAATCCTGGATGATCCTTTCAAGTTGTAATGAGCTAAGAATCTCAAGTGCTCTTTCATAATTGTGTTAAAGCTTCCTTGGCAGAACCTCCCCATCTACCAAACCAAGGGTGTCCGTAAGCAACGCCATGGAGAAGACGAAGGTCCATAGACCGCTTCTTTGATAGATTCTCAACAGTGATTTTCCTGCAAAAGAGAAGAATGCATCAAAACCAGTTCATTGGTTTTTCATAATACAATTGTGAAATCAAGAAATCTATATTTTTCCTAGTACCTGGTTCGAAGATTTGTGCAAATTCTGTCCCAAAGATCCATAATCTGTCTCCCATAGAGATACTTAGAACCCCCTTAAAGTCCATTGATGCAGACCAAGTGAGCAAACCCATTACAGTGAATCAACCCGTGTAACAGATGGGTCGGAAGATCAAAGATACTGTCATTCAGAGGCTTATGCCACTCATCATCCATTGGTATTATCATATGGTACTTTCGCTTCGACAAAAAATGATTACTCCAACCTAAACAAAAATAACATATCATATCCCAATCAGAGGAGAAGCTGAGTAGCTGAAGATGCCAGAATGGAGAAGCTGGAATGACTGCTTAAGCAACAAATTTCTTGCTTAAGCAAGCCAACTAATTGAGCTCAATTGGAGTTGCATTAGTCGTAATTATCCATAGGGTCTGGCATTGGTTTTATATGAACAGGAAATTGAGCTCATTCAACATGGATAGAATGAAAGAATTAGGAATCATTTCTAGGGTTGAAAATTTTCTGACATTACACAATAACAAAGAAGAAATTAAAGGCGGATTCCGGAACCTCATACAAAAAATTACAGAAACCCAATTGAGAAGTTCGAGTTCTGACCTGTGCATCGGCAGTGATCACAGAAGGGTCGATCAGAGGACTTGACATCTTCTTCAATGGTGTAAAGAGGGACGACGAGGCTTGTGTTGTCGTGGACAAGAAGAGTGCACCAAATGGGCATGCCCCGGACACTGTAGTCTTCAAGCTCAGCACATTCTTGAAGAAACACCCGAATGTTATCACGAAATGGACCATGAGGACGACTGATCGAGCTACCCGAATCGCAGAACGAATTAAACCCTAAAATCTTTTGCCTTCGCTTCCTCTTTTTGCAAGCTTCAAGGATTGGGATTGACATGCTTTTCTCTCTCTCTCTCCTCCAAGACTTGGATTTCTTGAAGTTTGTTGCAGAGGCGGTTGTCTGTTATAGGCTCTGCCTTTGAGTACAATTTCCCGCTCGAATTGGTGTACGACAATGACCCTGATGGGAGAGATAATTACTAGCTTACCATATAGTGAGGAAGATTTTGTGTATGGGCATTTTAGACATTTGTCAATTGGTTCTTTTTCCTTGGGCAGTTGGACTTATCGTCATTTGGTTGACAATGACATTCTGTTTCTCTCAGTCTCATATGCCAACTTGAGTATAAACTGTCGTTAAAGGCTAGCTAGATTACACAATCCAGTTCTAGGTCGGACTAACCATGTTAGCCGTCCGCCCACCACCACCACCGCCGGCTTCTTATTAAAAAAGTAGAGTAGAAAAAATCATAAGAGAAGCAAGGTCCACAGAAGGTTGGGAAGTAGTACGCCCGGTTCACCAGGTTCTACCACTGCGAGGCCCAATCATACTCAAAAGAAGAGTTTGATCCTGGCTCAGAAGGAACGCTAGCTATATGCTTAACACATGCAAGTCAAACGTTGTTTTCGGGGAGCTGGGCAGAAGGAAAGTGGTTTAGATAGCTGTTTTGGCAGAGCAGAGGACTGAAAATCCTTGTCAGTGGTTCGAATCCACTTCTAAACGGGCGAAGAAAACATACTTTAGGAAAGTGGTTCAGGTAGCTCAGCTGGTGACCGGTAGTATACTTTGATCGTGGGCTATAGCTATCCCTTAAACTACCACGTTAGCCACCTCCGGACCGTTTTTAAGGTATTAAGGAAGAATCGCCTCTATGTAAAGAAAGAGAAATGCTCCTTTGGACAGACGGAGATCCTATTCCTAGGGTATTGGATGGGCATCAGAGCCCTCGAGGAGTGGCAAGCACCTACCAAGGTGAGTGAGCGAAGATCTTTTTTAGGGCTCGTGAACTATTACCGAAGATTCATCGTAAGTTAGGGCTGCTCAACTCAAAAATCTCCTAAAGAAGGACGTACGGACCGATCATGGCACTACACTGATCGGAAGAGTGTCAAAGAGCTTTTGAGGACCTAAAGCGGGCATTGATTGATGACCCCGTATTGCAGTTGCCCGATCACACTAAGCCATTTGAAGTACACACGGATGCGTCAGACTATGCCACAGGCGGTGTGCTAGTATAATAAGGTAACCCAGTAGCATATGAGAGCCGAAAGCTCAATGAGACCGAAAGGCGTGGTCCAAGAGAAGGAGATGACAGCAATAGTGCACTACTTGAGAACGTGGAGGCGGGTCACGATTTGTGGTCAAGACGGATAATGTGGCGACGGGTGACTTCCTGACCCAGAAAAAACTCACGCCAAAACAGGGACGATGGCAAGCAAGACAAACTTGCCAAGTTTGATTGATATGGTGCTAGAGTATAAGCTTGGACGGACCAACCAGGTCGCGCGCGGATGCCTTAAGTAGGAAGACAGAGCTGGCGGCATTTAAGTGTGGGGCAGTGGCAGCCACCAGCAGGGTCACGAGTACCCTACCGCATCGTATTCGAGATGGGCAAGGACCCGCGAGAAGCCCTTTGCACCAAGCTAAGGAATGCAAAACTCGGCTTGGATCAAGGATGGGCTCTTGGTCACAAAAGGGAATCTACTCTTTTTTCTTCCAAAACCTTTCTTTTTTCGGTATGCCGCTCCGCGAGCAAGGGGTGCCGCGCACGAGCGGAGCGAAAACAAAGCAGGAGAAATCCTTTGATTGCGTATTGAATATAGATCCATGTCTTTCTTGTTCCACTAGCTAGGACCAAATTATCACATGTCCGTTTCATTATTACAACCTTATTTTTTGATGTCAAAGACCAGAAGCTACGCGCAAATTCTCATTGGATCTCGGTTGTTCTTAACAGCGATGGCTATTCATTTAAGTCTTCGGGTAGCACCACTAGATCTTCAACAAGGTGGAAATTCTCGTATTCCGTATGTACATGTTCCTGCGGCTCGGATGAGTATTCTTGTTTATATCGCTACGGCTATAAACACTTTCTTTTTCCTATTAACAAAACATCCCCTTTTTCTTCGCTCTTCCGGAACCGGTACAGAAATTGGTGCTTTTTTTACGTTGTTTACCTTAGTTACTGGGGGGTTTCGGGGAAGACCTATGTGGGGCACCTTTTGGGTGTGGGATGCTCGTTTAACCTCTGTATTCATCTCGTTCCTTATTTACCTGGGTGCACTGCGTTTTCAAAAGCTTCCTGTCGAACCGGCTTCTATTTCAATCCGTGCTGGACCGATCGATATACCAATAATCAAGTCTTCAGTCAACTGGTGGAATACATCGCATCAACCTGGGAGCATTAGCCGATCTGGTACATCAATACATGTTCCTATGCCCATTCCAATCTTGTCTAACTTTGCTAACTCCCCCTTCTCAACCCGTATCTTGTTTGTTCTGGAAACACGTCTTCCTATTCCATCTTTTCCCGAATCTCCTTTAACGGAAGAAATAGAAGCTCGAGAAGGAATACCTAAACCTAGTTCACTCGCCGAGTCTTTGTGCATCCATGGCTGAATGGTTAAAGCGCCCAACCTAATAAAGGGGCGCAAATTCGTAGGTTCGATTCCTGCTGGATGCACTTGGAACGTTCAGTTCAACCGCTGCTCACGGAATTAAAACATATAGCTCACTCTTATAGCTTATGGGGCACTTCACTCGCTCAACACTCGTTCAAAACATCCACTCGTTCTTCAGGAAAGAAAAGGGATAGATGACTAAAAATCCCGCTTAGAGATCGCAACAATAGTCAGAGTAGGAATTCCCATCCATCATCTCCTTCGTTTTACCTTAAAATTACGGTTGATCCGTCGGATTGAAACCCCCATTAGATTCGGCAACTAAGGACGAGATTACCATAGGCTTTTATGTCCCGAATGTTCCCCTTTAATAAGGTCGCCTTGACCGGGCTCTTCATCGTATAACCTTTACCCGAAAAACTGGAGCACAGCTATACTTTCATCGCTTTCACTAAAACCAGAGTCATAGGGGCACTTTTTGTTTTGCCTTCCTTAAGTCCAGGAAGGACTCCCTATGTTTTTTCGTGGAGCGCAGAATTTGCCTTAATCGGCGAGAGTATATACAATCTATGTCACTGGCAAGAGCATGATTGAGGGCTTTATACTGTAGTCTGTAACTCTTCAATTGGTTATTGGCTCTATCCCCAGCCCCTTCATATTCCGCATCCTGCTGCTTCTTTGCTTGCTTTTCTCGATCAAGCATTCCTGTGCTTAGCAAAGAGGTAGTAGCATTTGGGGTGACAATAATGAAATTTTCCGGGTAAGCCCGGTGGTTCAAGTTGAGCCTAGCCAACAACCAACATCAGCTTCTAGGGATAGTAGGAGCTCCAGTAGCTCCAACCATTCTAGTGAACCGGTCGAGACCAGCAGCTATGAATACCCTGTGCCGGTTGTGCGAAGGCAGCAGATCGGGATCGAAAAATAGCCTACTTTCCTACCCTTGTTGGGATGAGACCTTTGCTATGCCTCCAAGTAAGCATAGGATGAATGCCCCTGGGCTTAGGAGCTCGTAGCACTCTTCTTTTCTCTTTTAACGACTAAGCCAGAAAGAGAAAAAAAAAAGGAAGATCCGATTTTCGATGAAATGCGGGAAAGGACTAAGAAAAGCCAGGCGAGAAAGACAGGGCGAAAGGGAGATTGATTTAGAAAGGATCCCACGGAGCCTTTAATAAGGAAGGGCTGAGTCTGATTCTTTTGAGACGAATGAATGCCGAAGCAGCTATTTCAGTTGTTGATGGCAGGGTGCATGCAATTTCGGAAGAACCCCAGCTGCTAAGATCCCAAGTCCCAAACAAGATGTTGGAGCAAGGGCAGCTACTAGAAGCTAGCTCTCATACCTGGCTCAAGCCGGACCCTTACTTTAATGAATAATTAGCCATTGCCGGGTAGAGGCAAGAAGTTGTGAAAGAAGCTCTTGTTCACGCCTCCACTACTATAGAAGGAGTTGTGCTCTCTTTAACAAAAACGAGTGCTCACTAATTGCTAATGCTATGCCTAAAAGTAAGAAAATTTTCCCGAAGAGAGGGAAGTCACTCTTGCTAAAAGCTCTTGTGACTATGCTTTCCTTGGTATGGCTCGTGGTCCAAGAATTGCTCTTCTTTCATCAGCCGAGAGTTCAATAGATTCGGATTCAACTTAGGGAATCACCCTTGTTAGCATCGATTTACTTTCTTTATGAGCAGTTAGCAGGTTTAGCGTAGCCCTTTAGGCTACTTTCATCGAGATTAGGTTGTCTTCAGTGTAGCCATAGAAAGGATAAGATCTAAAAGAATCTGATTCGAGGACCCTAGCAGCTAATTCATCCGCATCTGGCTTGACCGCTGGAATTTCCTTGGCTGCTATTGTATATTAATTTAAGTAGCTCCCCTTAAATTAAAGAAGATTTCGAAGAGAAGAGGAGTTGAAAGAATATCCCAGCTAGAATAGGAAGAGGATAGAGGAGATACTAGGGAATCGGCTGTTGAATAAACTCTCCTTCAAGCTCTTGTGTCGATTCGGAACTCTGGGGCAGCTGGAAAAGAAGCGATTCTTTAATCAGCAAAGTGCCAAGTCAGTAGCTTTTCCATCTGAGATGGGCGTGATAGTGATAGGGCTTGACCGGTCCTCTTTCTTTAAATAAAAGACTAAGGTATGAAGTAACTCGACTGATAAGGAGAGGGGAGAGACCTTTTGCATTTTCTTCCCCGACGAAAGGACTAGTAGATAGATCTATTGGCTGCTACCTCCCTTCTTTCTTTTCTTGTCTTTGGTGGTCTCGTAGTTAATGATCCCGGAGTTCTCTTTCTATGCCTCTACCTAGAAAGAGAGAATACATTCTTGCGAAGAGGTCAACAAGAGAATAGAACCACAAAGAGAATCGGACGCTCAATCACAAATTAACATCTTCCTTTCCTTTCTTAGGAATAGATTTCAAAACAGGAAAGATCAGGAATAGCCCTTTAGGTTGCAACTCCTTCTAAGACAACTAGTCTTGGCGAGAGGGATTAACCTGATTTACCTATCATTGCCCCCTCTATACCTCTTAACCTCTCGCTTCGCTCGAGCGACATAGTCTCTTTTTTACGAAAATTCCTCTGTCTGTTCTGCTATCCCCCTTTTAGATATTTGCCCTTTCACTTTTTGTCTGTTAGCCAACTGCGCTTTCTATCCTTACCTTATTAGCCGTAAGGGGAGCCATTTTCTATGGAAGAAAGCCAATATCCTGCGTACCTTTATCTTCTCTTTTTTTTGTTCACCGCTATTAGCTCTCGCAGCATTCGCTACAACGACCGTGAGGGTTACGGTTAAGGCTATGGCTGCGATCCATGTTCATAGCACTGGCTGAATTTTCACTGAACTTTCCTTCTTTTTCTTTTGAAGGTAAAGGCAGAATGCCGCTGCTAACCAGTTTAAGTAAACATGATCAGATCAATTCCTTGTGCTTTCTCTTACCTTACGTTACTTCATTTTTATCCTTTCTAAATAAAAACTCTCCTATTTTTGATTATGTGAGAGGGGGGTTTTTTTCTTCCCCTAAAGCCCCCAGAGTTGCGGATTCGATCCAGCTGGAGGTTCCCGCTACCTTGTTGCGAACGATTCAGAGGTGGTATTCGATCCGCCTCCTGAGGCAGGGATTGCTCCGTCATACCATCCTAACGTTTAGGCTCATCTCTCTAGCTATAGCATAGAGAAGACTGTTAGGAGAGTCCAGGGCAGTCCGGCGACCATTGCCCCAATGGGACGTAGCACGGTAAACCTGTTCAGGCGGTAAGTTCGTGCATGCCCAGATGCTCACATGACCCAAGGCGTTAGGAAATTGAATGGCGAGTTTTAATTTAAAGGAACTAAGTGTTCCATTTCTCCCCTGCATCAATGAGGAGACACTACACCCTGTGCTACTACGAACCCGACCCATTGGCTGCTATTCGACCTTTTAGAGCTAACAGCAGGTCCTATAAGGAAGGGGATGGAAGCAACGTTATTCACAGTCGCGCACTTCTGGCGAACCCGGCCGCTCATATCTCAGGGGATAAGGGTGCAAAAACCCGAATTTAACAGGGGTGCCTCCCGTTCGGGAACAGGAAAAGAGAGAAGCACTTGCCGCGCATACTTATCCCAATTAGAATTAGAAAGAAAGGTTAACTATCCGCAAATGCCCTTCGACGAAAAGGCAAGACGCAATGATCGTACATTCATTCGCCTTTTGCTCATTTTTCATTTCGACAATGAGAGCTACGATCGCACCACGCTCCAGTCAACCGATTTTCGGAGGGCCAAAGTGTAGATAGATCCTTCGCTTACTCAGCTAAGCCGAACACGAGAAAATGAGTTAAGTCGCGGAAAGTTGCAAAGCCACTTGTAGCCCTACTGGGGCACCAGGAGGAAGTAAACCTACCGGAGGGACTCACACTGTTGCAGAATCAGCATCAGCACTAGCCAAAGAAAAGCTAAAAGAGGACGTCCTATGGCCAAGGGAGAAGGAGAAGCGCAAGAAAGAGGACGTAATAGATAGACGGACGCCCCCCCTTTGGCCTGGATTGTGACCCCGGAGACATTTTTTCAAAGTAGACTTCCTGCTGACACACTTGCATCCATGGATGCGCCACTCTGTCGGATAGAGGATGAACCACGGTCTTGCAAAGTACGGGGGATTGAGACCGCGGGCAGAAAAGGTGGGGAGAGATTCAGTCCGACCAAAAAAGGGCACCCTAGCGACTCCCGCATGTGCAGGTTGCCATCCTGACGGGAGCCTGCGGCTGACGTCGATGCACGGTAAGCCGACTTTTCTTCATCAAGATGTCTACCAATAATTCCATTCTCATTTATATAGGCCCCTCTGGTCCTACATTTGCTAAATTAGCCGGAGCTCATGGAAAAAGAAAAGAAAATAAAACATAGCAATTGCAGCAAAGCCTAACCAACCATTGGTTATGCGAGAAAATAGAGGGACCAGAAGTCATTCTGTAAATACGCTTTATTCTGGGGAAATCGACTCTAGATGATCGACGAATTAAGCGATCACATGACCGTTTGCTAAGTCTTAGGAGAGTGAGGCCCTTTTGAAGCATCCGTCTTTGCATAGTTTTAATTTTATTAGAGGAGGAAGTCGCTTCTCATACAAAAGAAAAAGAATTAGCTTTTCTTGAAGGTAGTCCTTTGGTCTATGGGCTTTGAAAAAGTATTTTGCCCTAGAGTGGATAAGGTTACTAAAGAACCGAACAATGTCTTGCTCCGCCAGATAGGAAGGGCAGCAGAAAGCATAGGCCACATAGACTCTGATCATCGTAAACAGCGTAGTTAGATAATAGGATGTGCTCCTTTCTGCTCTCTTATAGAAGCATTGATGCTATTGAGAGAATGCTTCGAAAATTCCTTTAGCTTAGGGATCGCAGGTCAATACATACAGTTAGCTGGGAGACCATCCATCTGTCAACCAAAAAAAGAGGGTTGATTGGGCATCTAGAGCCTTAGGCGATGGAATGAAGCCTGCCTTCTCAAGCAAGTTTGGCTGCTGGCCTACAACCCCAGTTCCATATGGATCGACTGGATCAAAGCTAGATATATCAAATCCAAATCGATATGGGACTATTTCCTTCCAACTGGCTGTTCTCCTGTGTGGAAGAATATATGCAAGCTGATCCCCAAAGCAAAGCTATTCATTTTACATGTCATTGGTGATGGATCGATCACTAAATTCTAGTATGATACCTGGCTTTCAAGTGTCAGATTAGTTGACACATATGGGGGGCGTGCGATTGTTGATCTCAGCTTGGGTGATGCGCTCCTACTGTCTCGGATTTTTGGTCTTCCACTATTCTTGGAATCTTTCTTTTCCCTCAAACGACGAAAGAATCTGGACCCTTACGTCTAATGGCCTCTTCACCATCCAGTCAGCCTACAAGGCCTTAACTCCTCCTGCTACCTCCTTATTCTGGCCGAAAAAACATCTGGTTCCCGGCCGATGCATGCGTGCACAGGCTATCTAAGGGCGATTAAAGACGAAGGACTTCCTTGCTAAACTGGGCCTTGGTTACGACTGCGACTGTGTTCTCTGTTACAGAGAATCGGAATCGGTTCCCCAAAAATGAAAAATCTCTCTTCAGGGGCATTCTCAACCTACAGACTATCTTCAACATATCTCTGAAGTTTGGTCAGTTGAGGAGATTGAGGGCACAGCTACTAGACTGGTATTTGCTGCTGCGATTTGGTACATTTGGTCTGAGCGCAACGCTCGCATTTTCTGTACGAAAAGGGTGCCCAAAGAAATGCTGCTCTCTCTTATTCACGAACAAGCAGTACCACAGAGCGGTAAAAGGAAGGGAAAGTGTTCCGCTACTCTTGTTCAAATGGTTTCCATGGTTCGACTTTCATCGAGATTGGCGCAGTCCTTAGGCCGACAAGGGCAGAAATAGCACTCGTTGAAGGTGAAGGACCCTAATGCGGAACATAAATAAGAAGACAAAGTCTTCCATTGAATGGCTGGTTTACAAACCTGGGCTCAGACGGAACTCAGGAGAGGATTTAGCCTCTTGGTGGACTACAAGTTGAAGAGTTCATAATGTTGGGAAAAAAACGGATCTGCCATTCCTACTCCCCAGTTATGTCATCCCTTACCTATGATTCCATCCTAGTTTTCGCCGCCCATGGTTCCGAGAGACCCAATTTATACAGAATGAGCACCTCACCCCTTTCTTTCCTTGTAGTTGGAGTTGGGCAAGATTTCACTTGTAAATGGATTGGCTTTAGATGCGAGATACGGCTCATAACCACTGCTTGTGAACAGCTTGACTCCTGTTTACAGGCTTTCCCGGCTACAGTACAGATTGTGCCAAAGACAGCTCGCTCTGCTCGCTCCTGCTCAAAAATCACACAATAAGCCAAGGCGGCCAGTTCTAATCTAATCTAGCTATTTCAAAACAAATTCTCATCTCAGGAAGACAGATCGAACTATTACAGATAGAACAGATAGATTGGTGTAGGCTCTAAGCCAAGCCTATCTCGTGTGCTATAAAATACACAACGTACTTTCCCAAGCCTTTCTCAAGCTATTATGTCTAGTCCCAGGTACAAAGAGGTGTATATATAGCGTTCTCCTTCCTGCCTCGACCCTTTCGGCCAAGAGGAAATCCGGAGCGACAAAAGCGATTCCGGTCTCCCCACCATTTTACAGGTATAAGGCACGCCATTCGGTCCTTTCTAAAGTAGTAGTAGTAGTGGTGGCTATCTCTCTGGGATCTATTCCAACTTTACTTAATGTAAATAGTTGATCAGATTCGTGAATCCTGTTGAGTCCACGGGAAGATCTTCTTGTTCGGATTGCTAGCTTAGCTGCCCTTTTGGATACAACCATTTTCATTTTACAGCTTACATCCAGGCCAAGTCCTTTTCTGCCTGTGGGAAACCAAGCAATTGATTCTCCCTGTGTCAATGTTATGGGTCCAAGTCTCACTCTTTCATTGCTCTCTCCAGAAGCTTCACTTGCGACCTTCTGCTTTCTATCCTAAATAGAGAAAGAGGGAAATAGGTCAAATCAAAAGACGAGGCTGAGCGTTAGCGATGGGCTGGGTAACGAAGGGTGAGTGTAACGATGGTGCGAAGCAGAGAAGGAAAGTCAAGGGCTTTGTGGGCTAAGGGATCTCGATATGCCCTTTTAGATAAGAGTCAGTAGGCCTAGAAGGCTCCTATGCCAAAAGAGAATGCTCTACATGACTAAAGTCAAGGCGAACGGCATTAGTACAGCTGTTAAGAATACTCTCCGATGTTGACTTTGTAAACTAATAGGCCTTGGTAACCGGTAGGTTACTTTTGACATATAATTTCTAATGGAACTGCCGTCTATTGTATAGGGCTACTATATTCATTTGTACTCGTCTACTAATGCCGGTCGGATTAGCTACATCGGATTGACTACTACCCTAGGATTATAGGACCAGTTGGAACGGCTTCTTCTCTTTCTACCTACACATCTCAGAGCTCATACACCTGCGCATCTCACTAGCGTATCTCCTCTCTGTCCCGTAAGCATTTAGGGTCTGACTCTCTCTTCTCGGTCAGTATATTCCCCTAATCTCTCTGTCATTGGAATAGCCAACTATAATAGGTAATTAACTCCTTGGGATCGAAAGAGAACTTTTGCTTTGGTCTCGAGGAATTGTTGAGCGAGGCTGACTTTAGAGGTGTAAGCACCGCGAGTCTCAATCCAGTCAAATTCCTGTTCTATTACTGGCTCATAACTGAGCGAAAGGCATAATAGATTCTTGCTCTTCTTAGCCTTGCAAATGAGGCGGTTGATAGACCCTTCCTGTCCTAGTGGTATGGTTAACATAAACTTCTTCCTCTGAGGCTAGCTCTAGGACAAGCGGAGGTGGTTCTTTCTCCTCTGGGGTTAAGTCCAAGACTAATGAATGTGTATATTTCTGCTTTATTCACTTCCTGAACAGTTTCTGTGCCCATTCTGGATTGAATACCTTTATATCTTGGTAAGATTAGGGTCAACGGTTTGTGCCTGTCTATTCCATCCATCCCTTCGTGGAGTTAGGGTGTGTGATGTGTCCTTTCCGATGGAATGCCCTCGGCCGCATTTCGGAATCAAAGAGTCATGGTGCTTTAGTTGTGGGTTAGCAGGGATAAGTTGGACTGCGTCAGATGGTAAGATGAGCACCGCGATCGAAGGGCTCACTCTATGGAAGTCCTCTCCCACTTGAAAGCTAAATAAGGAGAAGAAGTGCCACAAATCAATGTATTCCATTATTAGCAGAGGTTCCCTCCATCTAATCCCCCATTTTCCATTCAAATGGACTTACCAGAGAGCAGTCCATTTGAAGCCATTAATCAAAGGCTTCTCCTTGCGGCAGAAAGAAAAACGGGATGGCAACCGCCGGTTCAACAAATTATGACCTTAATCGCGCTAAAGGAGGGAGTTCTTACACGCATGGCGGAACTCGACCCACATCCTTTCTGGATGGAGGAGCAAAGCCGAAACCGCCTTCTTAGAGAAGGTATTTTAACTAAACAAAAATGGGAGTACAGCCCAGAAACTCTAAGTAGAAAGCTGGCCGAGTTAAATAAAACAGGACAAAGAAGCTCCTTTTTTCAGGAGCTTCGCCGAGTCCGCCAGACCGAATCAATGAAGTCCTCAAGAGGATTGGGGAACGAAGTGGATTGGTCCGCTCTCTAAGGGAGGAGACAGGAGCTCCAGCCTAGAGACGGTCCTTAGGCCGGACAGAGGTCTGAGGAAAGCCCCGGAAAGGTGGGCTTCACCTTATTCTCTTCTGTAGCCTTCTAAGGCGAGGCCACCCTATATTCAGGTATGGGGTGGAGAAGGAGAGCGGGTATGAGGGCTCCTTCTACCCCTTCTCTGACGAAAAACCTAGAAAGACAACTTATAAATGCAGCCTTTCTCTTGTTTGTTTTTTGAATCTGCTATAATATAAGCAGTTGGGCCAGGCCATTGATAGATGTTCTTTAGGTGGGGAGGATAAGTTTCAAGTGCAGATACTTCATTTCAAATGGGTGAGAAATTTTTGATTGAGACAACATCATCCATTGTGATGCTAACCATCCCCAAGTGGGATTGGGTTTTTTTACCAAGTGCCCCAAGAAGTGAGTCGATAATGGTTACCTGATAGGGGACCTAGGCTTGTTGATTGGTAAACTTCACTGAGTTCCTCGGCTAACCCTTTCATTCCCGAATGGAAATAGGGTACAATTGCTACAGACGATCCTTTAAGGATGTAAATGAGGGCACGTAACGATGCTGGAGTTGACGGTGTACCGGTCTCCACGCGTATAAGGATCATCTTCCCTTTCAACAAGAAGGAGAAAGTTAACAGGGGGCCTAATCCTATTATCTGAAGCTCTTGAGAGATGAAGGGTCTGGGGTATGATCACAAGGCAGCGCCATGAGAACATAGTTGCTTCTGTTAAGCTCAAGAGAAGGGTTTCATTTCCCCTCCTCAAGGTTCTATTACTAGTCTTTATGTTATTAATTTTTACTTTTTGTTTTCCGTTTGTTTTATGAATTTTCATAGATTTCTTATTGCAGCGAAGGAGTCTCCGCAGAAGAGAGCAGCCCCATTTTTGTTTAGTTTTAGTACGAGATCGAAGGGAAGGACGTAGGCACCTCTTCCTTAACTTAATAGAATAGGAACTACCTAGCCCGGGATTAAGCACTAGCTCAATCACTGCTACAGCTTCTTACCTTTGGGACAGGATTCCACGACTCTCTTATTTGAATGAGAGCCCTTATCTCGTTGCGGTATACTTTTGCTCCGACTTCCACTCTTTGTCCCACGTACTGTGCTCGGACTGCTGGAGCAGAAACTAGAAAGAAATGCCGGGTCTAGGAAAAGCGAATTCTCGGTTAGCTGCTTTTTTTAGCACAGGAGGGTGGTCGTAGATCAGGAAGCAAGTCTGACACTCATATTGGAAGAGACTGGCATCTTATCTTTCTTACGATTACGCCCTTAGAAAAAAAAAGTGGCACCTATAAAAAAAAAGATTGGCTTGGTCTTACATCTACCGGTAGAGTAGAAGATCGAAAGGGTCCATCCGTTTAAGAAAGGAAAGAAGGGATGGCATTCAGTCAAGCCTTCGTCCTCTGATGACTAGCTCTCATCTTCCATGTCTTTCTATACGCAATTGAAAGTTTCCAGTTCGTGTTAACAATTGGCGCATTAAAGAATTCTCGTATGGGACCTTTTTCGCTCAAGGCGACAACAGAGTACCATCAAAGGCAATCACTCCTGCTCCCAAACCCTTGGGATGGAAGTTAGAAGTTTCCTTGAAAGAGTAAAGTACATCAGTCGCTTCATATCTCTTTTAGATCCATGTGCGAACCTCTATTCAAACTGCTTAAGAAAGATTCTTCTAATAAGTGGACCCAGAGTCTAGCTTTCTATAAGATCAAGACTCGATCTTATGAATACCCCAGTGCTAGTACTGCCAAGCCAAGGCCCTCCCTTCGGTATGCGAAATCAGTATGTAAACTCTATGGCCCAGTTTGAAACTTCTGGTTTTAGGGACTGAACCGCTAACGAGTATCTCAAATATCTCAAAGCTGTTGCAAGCAATCAATCAAAGCGAGCTTTCATTTTAGCGTGTATTTGAAAGAGTTGAAAAGCCTTTATATAGAAAGTGTTGAAAAAGGCAGGAACGTGAGTCTGGTAACTCTTTACTACTACATCTTTTTTTACACACAATCGGACAGCCGAGCTCCCAACTTGGACTCTCTTTCAAAGCAATCGCATTCTCTGTGAAAAGAATGGGGGTTGGTAAGGACAACTTACGTGGAGTAGATTATCATTGCTCCATCGAATAAAGACAATCCTCACGGTAAGACTTTGATAAGAGCACTGACGGTCACTTAGATAATAATGGTTTTGAGACAAGGCCTCCGGGACTGGAGGGTGTGGGTTGGGGCTCGCTGGTCCTGATGTATGAGGTAGCTAAGGTCAATGCTACTAGGGCTCTGTGCTCTTTATGGCCTTTGGGAGCTCGATATTAGAGTTCAAATCCCGGATTCGTCTCTCAGTCTCAAGAGGATGCCCCTGATGCCGCAAAGGTAGTTGACTAAGTCGACCTTTTATGATTAATGAGGATGTATTGGATGGATGCCTTAAGATTGAAAGGGACGAAGATGGACTCCGGTGAAAGGGCTAGGGTAGATCTTGAGAATGATCCCTGCATTTCCGTATTGGTAAACCATCCCCATTAGTGCTTCTCCCTTACTGTCACAAGTGAGCCATTCTTCCACATTCTCGGTGACAAGAGCATAACGCCTATGGTCGACTGAGTTTCAACTTCCTTCTTTCCGCTTGGCCCATGGATCAGGGGAAGTCTTCTTTGAGTGTTGAGGGTTAGAGGATCATTCCAGCACAGAGAGAGTATGCCCAAACCCGTTCCCAAGGGCAGCAGTCCAAGGAAAGGAAAGGAGCGAGTCCCAAATCTTAGTGCCGTTGAAGTCCGCGATCGTAAATATCTTGCTATTAATTGTAATTCCTGGGTCTTTGCTCATTCGTAAGGTCAAGGTTGCTAAAGTCTGAAATAAGGGCAGTTATTATGGTCAAGTAAGGTAATCGCATATCCATCCCTTGACATTGAGAAGGATTTCCAGATAAAGAGGAAGTGGTGCAGCTTGAGAGGTTGGAGTTCTCTCTTTTGCTTCTGCTAGTGAAAGGTAGGGCTTTGAGGCTCATTCTAGTGTGAATGAAAGGCAGGAGGCTCTAACTTTGATTCTGTTTACTTACTCGACCAGCGAGAGAGGTTGTTTACTTCCTTCTTTCAAAGCTGGACCAGGGAGCCTATTGATTGATTGATAGAGCAAGGCCTATGGCTTGAGAGATAGGCAAAGTGAACCCGCCACTGTCAACTGGTTTAGGAAGATGCCTACTTGTTCAACTGGCTCACAAGGCATGCATACACAACCCAGGGAATCATACTCACTTGGCTGTATTCAAGCACGAGACTGATCTGAGGTTACTGGCTTATGAGAGATCCAGAGGAGGGAGAAGATCTTTCACGGGAAATCCTTATGTATAAACGAGCGCTCAACCCTTTGAATGGATTCATTGTCAATCCTTCACACAAGTGCTAAACAGGTCTATCAATCTACCATATTTGGGGCATACCAAGAGAATGAGGTGGTTTACTAGCTCGACCAAAGTTAGTTTACTCGCTTGTTTGATAGAAAGAGCAAGAGGGATGCTAAACAATCCAATTCTACTAGAAAGAGGGTCTAGACGAGCTCAAAGCTAGATCTTGTATTGAATCAGTAGTGAGGAATGAGGTCAAAGATCAACTAGTGGGTGAAAGGATCATGGCCGATCTCAAGTGTGATCCCAAGGATCTATGAATCCCTCATAAAGGGAGTGTAAAGTAAAAGCCCCGAAAGAGGGGCATCTTTGTAGAAAGAAAGAAGTTGTCCTACTGCTTACTCTCTTTTCCTTAGCACCAATATGCTCTAGAAAGCTACAGCATCCCGCTATTCCTTATTCTTGATAGCACAGGAAAGGGACGATTCTCTGTGCCTACCTATCCCCAATCACACAGGAATGCTCGCTTGGCTGCTTACCAATCCTTTCACTTTCAGACAATTCCTCGCGCATCAAAAAACTTCTAGTAAAGCGAAGGAGACCCACTTCCCACTTCTCCTTCCCCGCCCCATTTCTGGGGCGGGCCTCGTTCTTATTGAGCGTACCACCGCTAAAAAAGACTACAACCCAAAAAGAAATCTCGAGAGAGACGTTTTCAAATTTCACAAAAAAACTAGATCGGAATACGAAAAATATCAAAAAGGCCATCATTAATGCAAACAGGGCAAT